ATCAATCTTGATTCATTTCAATATGAACAACAATTTCACCGATTTGATTAGAATATAAATTAAGTACGAAACAAAGTAAGGTATTAGTAATGGATCGAACTAAACCCCTTTCAATTTCATATATGAACAATAGAATATGAAAATGGAACTGAAGGAAAATGGATGTGATAACATAGAACAAAACAAGACTTTATTTATTTTATTTTGGATCTAAGTATTTATTACTTAATTACTTTACTGCCGGGCCATAGCAATTGCACCTATCAAAGCAACTAAAAGAATTATAGAAATGAGTTCAAATGGAAGGTAAAAATCTGTTGATAAATGAATCCCAATTTGTTGAACGTTACTTGTTAGGTCCTGCTCTATAATCTGATTTGATCTTGTAGTCCAAACAATCCCGTACCACGACGTATCCGAGATAGTAGTAATTAGTGAAAAAAGAATACTTGTACAAACCAGTGAAGTGACCCCATCCCCAACGGTCCAAAGATAGAAATCGTTGTAATATTCTGAACCATTCATGAACATCACAGCAAATAGGATTAAAACATTTACAGCCCCTACGTAAATAAGGAGCTGTGCAGCAGCTACAAAATAGGAGTTAGATGGAATATGGAATAAGGATATACAAACAAGAACCAGTCCCAATGAAAAAGCAGAATAAATTGGGTTGGTAAGTAAGACCACCCCCAGACCTCCTAATATAAGACCTGATCCCAGAAATACTAAAAGAATATCATGTATTGGTCCAGGTAAACCCATTATGTGTAAAAAAAGAGATAAATAAATCGAAATATTTCATAAACTTACTAACCGATCCAAGAAAAAAGAGGTTACCTTATTTTTTTCTTGTATATGATACGTTCCTAATTGAATCCTAAAGGGGTGTAGATTTATATAGATACAGTTATTGGATCAATCCCGCTACTGTATCTGAAAGAGTAGTTCGGAATTGTATATTTTGAAATCATCACAGATCTATGAATCCATTCTAAATCAAAATCAAGCCTTGATTCTCACCAATCAATAGTTATTTACTGACCTAGCAAAATGAAAGAAGCCTCACTCCTTTACTTTAGATCAAAACGGAATCTTAGTAATTGGTAATCGTTTTTGAATCAAGAGGTTTACCCCTGATTATTTTGATTGGAGTCGAATTCGTAATTGTTCGAATTGTGTAATCTCCAATTACTGACATTGGTAACCGGCCCAAAGCAATTTGATTATAATTCAATTCGTGACGATCATAAGTAGAAAGTTCATATTCTTCAGTCATTGATAAACAGTTTGTTGGACAATACTCGACACAATTACCACAAAATATACAGATTCCAAAATCAATACTATAATTAAGCAATCGTTTCTTTCTAATATCCGTTTCCAATCTCCAATGAACAACGGGTAGATCTATGGGGCATACCCGAACACATACTTCACAAGCAATGCATTTATCAAATTCAAAATGGATTCGACCACGAAAACGCTCCGATGTGATCGATTTTTCATAAGGATATTGAATAGTCACAGGTAAACGATTCACGTGAGATAAGGTAATCATGAAACTTTGACCAATATACCTTGCAGCTCGTATTGTCTGTTGACCATAATTCATGAACCCAGTCACCATAGGGAACATATCGTGGATATCCATGAATAGTTTGATGTTTCTTTCTCTTGCTCTAGATAGGTTATGAATCTAGAATATCATATTTTGTTATAGCGAAACGAGTTGGGAAGAAGTTGTTAATAATAGATTACCTAGAGAAATAGGTAAAAGAAATTTCCACCCAAGGTTTAATAGCTGGTCCATTCTCATCCTAGGTAAAGTCCATCTTGTTGTGATAGGAATGAACAGGAACAAATAAGCTTTAGCTAATGTAATAAGGATACCAATTGTCATTCCAAAGACTCCACCTGTTTTATTTATTCCAAAAGGTTCAGAAATGAATATGTACGGAATAGAGAAATTCCACCCGCCCAAGTAAAGAACTGTTACAAATAATGAAGAAACTAGTAGATTTAGGTAAGAAGCAACGTAAAATAAACCAGATTTAATACCTGAATATTCGGTTTGATAACCTGCTACTAATTCCTCCTCTGCTTCTGGTAAATCAAAAGGTAATCTTTCACATTCCGCTAGGGAAGAAATTAGAAAAACTATAAACCCTATAGGTTGACGCCACAGATTCCACCCCCAAAACCCATATTTTGACTGTGCCTCAACTATATCAACTGTACTTGAACTGTTAGATAATCATAGTCGATGATAACATCACTATTCCCATCGCTATTCCAGAACCGCACATGAAACCTCAGCTTCATACGGCTCCTCGATGGCCACAAATAAATCTAAGGACTGGTTCATTATTACCTCGGCATGTTTGTAGTGTAGATTAGAGTAAAGATGTATCGAAGAGTCCCGAATTAGACCAATGGAATTCCGTCCGCCATAATAAAAAAAAAAGCGCTTCCGAATTGATCTCATCCTTTATTTTCTAATTAGACTTAGAATTCTTTTAGTTCAGTAATAACTTAATCCTTCAATAAAATACTCGTTGTTTCAATAGATATTTCGACCCATACTTTTCGTACGAAAAATTATTAGACACTAATTCATAAGTTATAGTTGATAAATCATTATAAGAATTCTATCCGTATGAATATGGATAGGATTGAGGAAAGAAAGAATAAACAAAGATCTCTTATTATTCAGTTTTCCTATTGCATTCCATTTCTTTCGTTCCTGTTCTTCTTTCTCACTCAGAAGGGGGGTTTCTAAAAAATCAAATCAAAGGATTACTTCGTTCTCGACAGTCATTTATTTAATCAGTGGATAGAAGCATACTCTGGATCGGAATCGTGAGGAAGTACTGCTTGATCATTTCTACGAACTTAAAGCCCTCATTATGATTCCTTTTATTTTATGCAGAAATATCCCTTTGGATACCTTACATTATCTTCATCACTAATCCTTTGTGTACCTTTGTGTTCCTAACCGTCCACTCATTTTTGATTGATCCCCGATATGGTAATACATACAACATACACAACATACAACAACATAGAATACAATAGTAGAAACTCCATACAGTTGATCTTTTGCACCCGCTTCAAGTCATGATGACTAATCAACCAATCTTGGGGTAAACAGTTTCGACCGCTTATGTTTACTTCCACTTTACTCTCGTACATAGGGAATGAGAATCAATCTTCTTACTGCAAATTCATAAGCTGTTTTGTTTCACTCATATAACTATCTGGTTTAACTCATCGACCCGAATGATGAATAAAAAGAGAAAGGTATCTATTCAACACATCCAACCCCTTTCCTGGAAATAAAGGAAAGGGGTAAAGGTTCATGTTCCAACGAATCACACGTAGAGATATTGATAACACACACGGAGTTAATGGTATTTCATAACTAATAGATTGAGCAGCAGCTCGTAGACCACCTGAAAAGGAATATTTATTATTCGATCCATATCCTGACATAAGAAGTCCAATAGGAGCAATACTGGAAATAGCGATCCATAAAAAAACGCCTAGACTGAGATCGGCTAGAACAAGGCGATAGCCAAAAGGAATTACTAAATAGCTTAGTAGAATTGATATGACCGCTATAGATGGCCCCATACTGAATAAACGAACATCTCCTCTAGATGGGAGAAGATCCTCTTTCAAAAGTAGTTTGGTCCCATCTGCTAGAGCTTGAAGAATTCCCAAAGGGCCGGCATATTCAGGCCCGATACGTTGTTGTATCCCTGCAGATATTTCTCTTTCTAACCACACAATCACGAGTACGCCTATTGTGATTCCCGATACAGGAGTAAAAATAGGGACAAGCAGCCATAAGAGGTCTATGACCTCTTTTAAGGATTCCGATCTGGAAAAAGAATTGATAGCTTGTACTTCTGTCGTATCAATTATCATTTCAACGATCAACTTCTCCCATAATGATATCTATACTACCTAGTATCGTCATGATATCAGCCAATTTCATTCTTTTAACTAGCTGAGGAAGAATTTGCAAATTGATGAAACCAGGTGGACGAATTTTCCATCTCCAGGGAAAAACACTATTATCCCCTATCAGAAAAATTCCCAATTCTCCCTTTGGGGCTTCTACTCTCACATAAAGTTCTTGTTTCGACAATTCAAAAGTGGGAGAAGGCTTTTTACTAATGAATCGATATTCAAAACCATTCCATTCGGAATCACTTGCTCTATCAAAGCGTCGAACTTCTAAGTTCTCATAGGGCCCCCCCGGAATTCCTTCTAGAGCCTGTTGAATAATTTTTATGGATTCCGTCATTTCATTGATTCGTACTAAATAACGAGCTAATGAGTCTCCTTCTTTTTGCCACTGGACTTCCCAATCGAATTCATCGTAACACTCATAATGATCAACTTTACGAAGATCCCATTGGATTCCGGAAGCTCGTAGCATTGGTCCCGATAAACCCCAATTTATTGCTTCCTCCCCACCAATAATGCCCACCCCTTCAACTCGTTCCAAAAAAATGGGATTTTGCGTAATAAGCTTTTGATATTCAACAATTCCTGTTAAAGAATAATCGCAGAAATCCAAACATTTATCTATCCAGCCATGAGGTAGATCAGCAGCGACTCCCCCGATACGGAAATAATTATGCATCATTCGCATACCTGTGGCAGCTTCGAATAGGTCATATAGCAATTCCCTTTCTCTGAAAATATAGAAGAAGGGAGTCTGTGAACCGATATCTGCCATAAAAGGTCCAAGCCATAATAAATGAGAAGCTATACGACTCAGCTCCAGCATAATTACTCTGATATAGCTGGCTCTTTTGGGTACTTGAATATTTCCTAATTGTTCTGGTGCATTTACCGTTATTGCCTCTGTGAACATAGTAGCTAAATAATCCCAACGTGTTACATAAGGAAGATATTGTATAATTGTTCGGTTTTCCGCAATTTTTTCCATCCCTCTGTGTAAATAACCCAATACGGGTTCGCAGTCAATAACATCTTCACCATCTAGAGTAACGATAAGTCGAAGAACACCATGCATTGATGGGTGGTGAGGACCCATATTAACTATCATGAGGTCTTTTCTTGTAGCCGGTACATTCATATGTTTTCTTCTCCGATCCATTATTCTATGAATTGCCGAAAACGAAATAAATGAGGTTCATCAAAATTCAAGATCTAATAAACCAAAGAATTCAAACAATCTTCAAATTAACGAGTTTTTGGTTCCCGAATATCTAATTGATCAATTAATTTTTTATAACGCACTCTATTTTTCTTTGACAAATAAGCCAGCAGCCGTTGACGTTTTCCCAGAATTTTCCGCAAACCTATCTGAGATAAATAATCTTTTCTGTGCAATTCAAAATGTGAAGTAAGTCTCTGTATCTTATTGGTGAAACTGATTACTTGAAATTCAACAGATCCTTTGTTTTTTTCTTCTTTCGGAATAACTGAGATGAATGAATTTTTGACCATAACCATAAAAATTTCTCTCTTTTTTTTTTTTTTCCACAGATATGGATTTTACCAATCAGGAATAATAAGAATGCCAGTTATTTTGATCTGATACACCCAATAATCTGGATTTATTCATATATTACTTTATTCTATCAAATCAAATCAAAATGAAATTCAAATGAATTGTAAGTACAATTTTTAATTTGATTCGATAGAAGGGCAATTTCTGTACCCACAAAAGAAAATGATTTTGACCTAAGAAGATTCTGCCGAATCATTTCTAGATTCAATCCAATTGAGACGTTATTGAATCGGTATCATGTATTAGAATGTAACACAGCGTGTGTGTACATTCATATACCGGATCCGACACCTGATATATAGGAAATGTACCAACCATCAACTAATTCCGAATCGTGGATACATATGTATCCTTGACATACTGAAACGGCTGCCATTATTGGTATCAAACCAGTAGCGATTCATACAAGCTAAATCCTCTAATCGATAATTGGGCCAAAGAAACAATTTGAATTGAATGAATTTATTTATATCTGTATCAATATGCTTGTCCTCATCCAAAAATTGCCCCCAGTTCCTTACATTGTTGTCATTGAAAAATACCGGATTTCTATCCATAACATTCCTATTTCCGGAATTGAAACAAATTAGAATTCTCAATTCTCTACGACGCCTAGGGGATAGAATATTTTCAGGAACAAGCAAATCATAATGATTTTCGTCTCTATTCACAAGCATCTTTTTTTGTTGTACAATGGATCCATTGAAATAATTCTCATCAACATATCTTTTTTCTCGATATCTTTCATTAGTTTGGCATTTATTATTATGGACCAATGAGATACCTATGGTTTGATACATAATAAATTGTCTATCCCATTTTATAGACAGACGTACTGGTTCGAGAATCAATATTCCCTTTTTTATCAATTCTGGAAGAGTTAGATTCGTCTGAATTAACATTACATCCAGGTGCATTTCTCCTCCTTGAATAGAGGATATAGCAATTTCCTTTGCATTTATTAGTCTAAGCAGGAAACAATATACCTTAACATTATTGAAAATTCTGTGATTCAAAGGATCATCCCATCTCAATTGAAAAAGCAAATATTTTTTCAGGAATAACTCTAGTTTTGCTTTCTTGTTACTCTCGGGTTGTCCTTTCTTTTCACGTTTTTGAATGTCTGATTCCGTGTAATCCTTTTCAAAATCTTTTTGTCGTTTTCGTGCGTCTGAGCCAATATTTCCGTGGCCGAGCTGTTCTTTTTCTTCTTGATTTCGATTCTTTAATTCAAGATATTCTTTTTGATTAGATGATATACGAAGATCCTTTTTTTGATTTCCATTAATGTTTTTGTTTTCACTAATGTTTTCATTTCCATTAAAAATGAAAAGAAGTAATTTGATTGGTATAATCCACGGTTTGATCTTATATGCATCATAAAGTGGCACAAATTCTGAGAAGAACCAAGATTTCGGATTTAATATGGGACGATATAGCATTTCTTTATTCATTCCCATCAAAAAAAACTTTTTTTTTTGATTGGGTGGGTTGATTTCTTGATGAATCGTGAGATAGAAAAGATCTTTCTTATCAATCATTTGATAATAATCAGTCTCGGTCTTAGTCATTTTATTAATGTTGGTCCCGGTATCCGTATCGGTCCAGGACTCAATATCGATATTCTTTCTAAGAAATAAATCGAAAATTTTCCACTCCAAATATTTTCTATCCGTACTTTTACCCGTACCAATAATATACTCTTCTCCTAGATAATCACTAATAGATATATCCCCCAGTACATAAAATGGTTCAATTTTAGGTGTGTTGTAGTTATATGGAATCTCTCGGTCCTCGTTTACTTGTAATGAGGATGGATAAATATATGAGTCTTTCCTATCCCCATAATTAATATATTTATATGAAAAAAGATCATATCTGTAGTTTTTTTTTAATTTTGCTTTTTTGCTCGTCAATGAATTCACTTCATAATCATTTTTTTTCTCGTAATGAATGAATTGGGCTTTTTCATATGAATTCTTTTTTGAGTCTTTATTTTGAATCGTACGACGCCAATTGACCCTAGTTCGCCATTTTTGCGGTACTAATTTAGACCACCTAGCCTGAGATAAATTGTATTGATAATGACCCCTTAACCAGTTTTTCCATTCATTCATTCCAGAATTAGGAAGTTTTTTATGCCTTGATTTGGAATCAAATATTCTTCGTGTTCCAAAAAAATTCCTGATTCTATCCTTAAGAATAAGATATGCTTCGCGATATTGAAGTAGAGATCTCAAATGATACTTCTTGATAGCTTCGATTTGTGATAATTTGTAAAATACAGATGCTTGTGAAAAGGAATATGGGTCACCAGAAATTTTTGATTTATTATTACTAATATTAGAAAGAGACTTTTTTATAGTCGAAATAAATTGAATTTTTTTTTGATTTGTTTCATCAATCCCTTCTTTATTTTTTTCATCATTGTGAATGTATTTATCGATAATCTTTTTTGTTGATTCAAGGAAAAGTTGTACATTGACTCTAGAAATATTAACCGTACATAGAAAGATATGTATGTATATTCTTTCGTTGAAAAATGTCAAAAAATAGTGCCATTTGCGTATGAATATGAATCTGTTACTTCTTCTTTTTGATATCTGCCAAATAGGTTTCTGCGATTCCGATCTTTTATCACCACAACTTGTATCGTTAGGACTAATATTTATATCCGGAGTTAGAAATATTTTTCTTTTGTCTTTTGCACCCCTTTCTATTTGATTTCTGATTAGGGTTGTTCTATCGGACAGATCTTTCCTTTTTTTTTCTGTCAGTGAATAATTTGCCCAATCCATGAATCTAATTCGAATGGTCGATTCAGGAACAATTTTATTACTGCTTCTGATTATGGAATCTTTTCCATTTCCATTCGGTTCATATACTTTCTTCAATACAAATAAGAAAATTGTATTTACGTTTACAAACTCTTTTATTATTCTTTTTAAAAATAGAACCGTTTTGATAATCCATCTTGTTTTTTCTTTTGAGACTTTTATAAACTGTTTTGTTTTTTTTTTGAAAACTCTTAGAACTAGAAAACATTTTTTTTTCACTTTTCTCTTTTTTTTTTCGAATTCATTATAAATAGGTTCAAAAAAGGAAGGTTGTTGTCGGGCAGAACCAAAAGGTAGTTCGGTTTCCCTTCCCCAGATTGTTAAAAAACAAAAATTTTCCGTTTTCCCCTTCTTTTGGATTGGATCTCTATGATGGGATCGTAGTTTGGATTTGCGCCAGGGTTTCAGACAGAAAGGAAATAGGATTTTTATCTGAATACCATCTGTTAACCAGTTTTTCGGAAATTCTGTTTCTGATAATTGAACACCATTATAGGTGCATTTAACATGCATTTCTCTATTCCACTCCTTCAAATCCTCGTACCACTCGGGGAATTGAAATAAGAGCATACGGCCGAGGTTTTTAGCTATTATCAATGAAGGCAATATGATGTATTTTCTAAGAATTGATTGGGTTACTAACATAGTCCCTCTTATTGCTTGAGCAAATATAATAGTATCCCAAGTTTCTGCTATTGCTATCCTTTCATTCTCGTTTTTTTTATCTGCAATTTTTTTTGCCTTTTCTTTTGCCTCTTCCTCCTCAGAATCCGAAGTTTTGAATTTCGGTCCTGTATCTATCCAATTTCTAAAAATGAGATTCATTGTTCGGGAGATATCAAAAGAAAAAAAAAAAGTTTTGTCTATTCTGTCCAAAAAAAGCAGGGAATGCACATTCGCTTGAAACATTTCCCAAGTAACTATTTTACGTCTTTGAGCGCGCATGGATCCTTTTACTATATCCCGACGAAAATCTGATTGTTGCGAGTAACGTATCAAAGCCAACTCTTCTGCTTGATCACTATTAGTACTGGTACTAGTATGAGTATTGGTATTCTGATCCGGATCCGCCTTATCAGTATAAATTACCACACGTTTGGCTTTTCTTGAACGAATCCCATGATTTTCTGTTGATTCTTCCTCATTTTCCTCCTCCCGCTCTTCAAAAGAATCGATCAATTTGTATGATCGTCGAGGAATCTTTTTACCGATTTCTTCTATTCCAATAGATTTTTTTTGAATTGTTTGATTATTTGGATCAGTTGTAATTACATCGAATAGAAATTTCAAACATTTTGTTTTATTTTCTGAATCAAATCTTCTTTGTTCGGATATTAAAACAAGCTTTTTCAAATTAAGATTAAAACCAGTTGTTGATTTCCTAGCTAATTCACTGATAGAGGTCAAGAAAGGACCAATGTCTGTCGATAATGATTCTCCATTAAATATATCCATTTTATGTTCAAGTTTTTGGTAATCAGTAGGAAGCATATCATGAATCTTATTTATCCAAACCATTCCTATGGAATCTTCTGTCGACGTGATTGAGTCATCCACCATTGAACGTGAATACGCTTTTTTGATTGTTCCACGATAGGGTCCGTTTAAA